GTTTCATTTTTGTAATTTTCTAATCGTTCCAAACTATCACAAGTGGCATTAATCAAATTTTCTTTTTCTCGTTCTATCTCGGAGTATCCATTCACTCGATATTCATTTGCTTCCGTTTCCACTTTACGTAAGCGTGCCCGGGCTTTTTCGAGCCGCTCAATAGCTCCTTTACGTAATTCTTCTGAATTTCGAATAGTACTCAAGATCCTCTGTTTTCGATTATCTAATAAATCATTTAATGAAAGTAGATTTTGTTACCATTAATTTCACAACTTACATGATCTCTTCCCGAACCAAACATGAACCTTTCGATTCATTTGGCTCTCACGCTTCATTTTTTAATTTATGGGCATTCCATATATTTTAATGTAATGAGCCTACCCTCTCTTTTCTGTTCGTATTCAAAGATATAAAAATTTATCTTATACAAGACCAGAGTTTATTCGGAGGACTCTTCTGACCAGACAAAAAATCTATAATTGTCAGCAAAGTTGTTTCTTTATTTTTTATTTGTATTTGTTATGTTATTTATTATTTTTTAGATTTCGTTTTTTAGTTTTATTTATTCAATATTCCTTCAATATAATATTCAAATCCAAAAATTTGCATTCTATACATAGGTTGTCGATTCAGCATTGGATAAAAAAAGGGGGTGCCTTTTTCCTTAGGAAATGGTTCAAATTATTTTATCGATATGAGTGTTCTATATCGGATAAATTAGCAACTATGCATTTTTTATTTTTAAACCATCTTAGTACTAACATAGTGGTAGAAAGAGTACCATGTTTGTTGTGCCTGGACTTCAAACAGTTTAGCTTTAACCATGTTAATGGTCCCACATTATTGGTTGATAGAGAATCAAAGTCAATTTACCAATGAATTACGAAATGCTATGGTTCTTACATATGATTACTTAATTTATCCAGAAGTAATTCGTCGAGATCATGCACATTTTTTATCCTATTTATTTTATCCTTATTTATAATAAAAAAAATAAAATAAAGTGCAGCCGGTCGGATCCAACCTATTTTTGAAATACACAACTCGCACACACTCCCTTTCCAAAATAAATCAATACACCAAGTACTACGCTTAGATTTATTGGATTTGTTGCTAAAATATCGGTATTAAACCCAAAACCCCCGGCGGACGGCCAGTGGCCCAAGGAAACGAAAGAATCGGTTACACTTTTCATATACTCTCCTCTTATAGATAGGACTAACAAAGAACAGAGTTCTTTTTGTATCACTTCGCCCTCCCCTTTTTGGTTGATTTCCTTTTTTTTATTTTAATTTTATTTTATGGGATTTTTTAATGGGAATAGATTTAATCTATTAATTTAATTTATTTGATTTAATTTATTTATTATTTTTAATTATTTTAATTAAATTTTATTTATTATTTTATTCTAATTAAAGTTAAAGTTTCCAGTTTCCAAGAAGATACTTATTGGGTTGGGTTCAGTCCTGGGTATTATGCCAATTACAAAATACCTCGTTTGTTGCGTTGCAACGCATCCTAAAAAAAGGTTTCCATTATACTAAGAACTAAAAACGGGAAGGAAGAAAGCGAGAGGATCCGCTAATTACTAATCCTAAAATCCGTCCTCCCCGGAGGTATTCTCTCAACGAATAAGTAATTGTTAGAGTGAAATGTTGATATAATTCGAAGAAAGGCAAGTCTAAGTCAAAAAAAAGTACATTACGTACTTTTCTTCTAGAATTAAACAAATGGATTCGCAAATAAAAGTGCTAATGCCACGACCAGTCCGTAAATTGTTAAAGCTTCCATAAAAGCCAGACTTAGCAATAAAGTACCTCGTATTTTACCCTCTGCTTCTGGCTGTCTCGCAATACCTTCTACGGCTTGACCCGCAGCAGTACCTTGACCAACCCCGGGTCCGATAGAAGCAAGCCCTACGGCCAACCCAGCAGCAATAACAGAAGCGGCAGAAATCAGTGGATTCATGGTAAGCTAAGCTCCTCGCACAAAAAAAAAAGAAATGGTTAATGATACAATCAACCAATTAATCATCAGAAATACAGAAATACTTCGAAATCTCGTTTTTAGTTCTTATACATGATGGAGTTTTTGTAAATCTATATGCATATGATTCTAGTCATTGCATTTCTTTATTCTAAACCCATTTTTCATTCAATTCTTCATTCTTTATTCTTCTACATCCTTGAGTTCAGAGTTCATTTGTTTATTTGTTCAATCCCCACTCACAGACAAAGCAGAAGGACTTTCTATTGGAATCCCATCTAAGCGCAGTGGGCTGTGAAATGAAAAATAAATATTATATAAGATATAAGAGCCTCACTATAACTAGTGAATTTATAATATCACATATACATTTGTTTCTTCCATAACGTAAACCACCTATTGAATATGATTCCAGAATTATTTTTTTTTTTGAACCATATGCGGGGGCTGGACAGACTTATAACTATTTATTACATATGCCCAGTTTCATTTTCCTAAGCTAAGCTAGCTTTTTATTTAGTCTTACGTCGTAAAAAGATAACAATTCTTATTCAAATTTAAAATTGTAATATTATAATTAACTAAACAAATATAAATAACTAAACAAATAACAAATAAAATATAAATACAATATAAATTTATAAATTGGAGAAGTCTATAAATAAATAAGCCAAAATCTTAGGAAAAAGATCTAAATGATCTCTTTTTCCTAAGATTTTTTTACAATTAAATAATATCGTACATCTTTCCTGCTACGACTCTATACCATATAGAAATCTTTTATCTATTATAGTTCCTCGCCAAGTCGATTATATTAAATTGAACTCCACATGAATTGGGATAAGGTTGAAAAAAAAAACAATTTAGAAAGCTAGTCAATGATGACCCTCCATGGATTCACCTATATAAGCCGCGGCTAAAGTTGCAAAAATAAGAGCTTGAATACCGCTTGTGAATAATCCAAGAAACATGACGGGTATAGGAACTACTGAAGGTACTAAAGAAACAAGAACAACAACTACTAATTCATCAGCCAATATATTTCCGAAAAGTCGAAAACTAAGTGATAAAGGTTTTGTGAAATCTTCTAGGATGTTAATTGGTAAAAGTATTGGAGTTGGTTGAATGTATTTCCCAAAATAACTCAAACCTTTTTTTGTAAGACCCGCATAGAAATATGCCACTGACGTGGGTAAAGCTAAAGCAACAGTAGTGTTTATATCATTCGTAGGCGCAGCTAACTCCCCATGAGGTAACTGTATGATTTTCCGAGGTAAAAGAGCACCTGACCAGTTAGAAACAAAAATAAATAAGAACATAGTTCCAATAAAAGGAACCCAAGGACCATATTCTTCTCCAATCTGAGTTTTACTCAAGTCCCGAATGAATTCAAGGATATATTCGAAGAAATTCTGACCGCCGGCCGGAATGGTTTGTGGATTCCGAACAGCTATGGTAACTGAACCTAATAAGATAGCAATTACGACCCAAGAAGTGATAAGTACTTGGGCATGGATTTGTAAACCTCCTATTTGCCAATATAAATGTTGGCCTACTTCTACACCCGATATATCATATAGCCCTTTGAGTGTGTTAATGGAACATGGTATAACATTCATATTGTCCTCTGACAGAAATTGAACTTCAAAAAAAGAATTATTTTGATTCAACCATCTCTTTCTTAACTGACCCACTTTAATCATTAATCGTATTTTAATCATTAATCGTATATTTAGGATACTAAGTAATCACATAAAATCCCCAGTCCGAGTACTTTTTTTTTTTTTTTATCTTTTTTTTTTGAAATCCAGGAATAGTAACCGATCCAATAAATAAAATCTATTGAGTTTCCCGAAGTAATTGACTTATTTATCTTATTATTATTAATCATAATCAATGATTTCTTATATAACTAGAACGACCTTCACAAATTGCGGATACTAATTTGTTAAGAATCAATCGGATTGAAGCGATAGCGTCATCGTTGGCTGGAATCGAAATATCTGCGAGATCTGGGTCACAATTTGTATCGATTAAACAAATCGTCGGAATCCCCAAAATGACACATTCTCGAAGAGCCGTATATTCTTCTTGCTGATCAACGATAATTACAATATCGGGTAACCCTGTCATATATTTGATCCCACCCAAATATGTTTGCAAGGTAGATAATTGTCTCTTCAACATTGCTGCATCCCTTTTTGGAAGACGGTTGAGTTTCCCCATCCTTTGTTCGGCTCTTAAATCCCTGAACTTTTGAAGTCTCGTTTCCGTAGTGGACCAATTCGTTAACATACCACCAAGCCATTTTTTATTAACATAATGGCACCGAGCCTTTATTGCAGCGGATGCTACTGAATCAGCTGCTTTATTTTTTGTACCAACGATTAAAAAGTGTTTTCCTCTACTTGCTGCATCAAAAACTAAATCACAGGCCTCTGATAAAAAACGCGCAGTTCTCGTAAGATTTGTAATATGAATACCTTTACGTTTTGCGGAGATGAAAGGTGCCATTCTAGGATTCCATTTCCTAGTACCATGACCAAAATGAACTCCTGCTTCCATCATTTCTTCCAAATTAATGTTCCAATATCTTCTTGTCATTTTTCCCCATACTTGCTCTTTGTTTTTAAAAAAAAAAACAAAGAGACGAGGTATCTGAAATAAATAATTGTTCCGATGGAACTTTCTACCGAGGATTGATCGTTGATACACGACCCAAACCATTAATTCCTTTTAATTCATTATGATCTTTATTATCGAATAAGAAAATTGGACCAGATAATTAAATTATAATTAAAAAAACGAGTCTCCCTTTAGGAATCATTAAATCGTGTCAATGATTATTCTGATGTCTCATGGAAATTGTTTGAGACGCAAGAACTAAAAAATTCTCTATGGTGAAATAAGATATCTCTCATCTTTCCTTCGAACAAATTCTTCTTTTTGATTTCCAAATGAATGTTTTTGTGTTGCCTTGAATGATGCACTAATTTTTTGAATCCGGTACCAACAGGTATAATTCCCCCCAGGACAACATTTTCTTTCAGGCCTTTCAACCAATCAATACGACCTCGTAGAGCAGCTTTTGCTAAAACTCGAGCAGTTTCTTGAAAACTAGCTTCGGATATGAAACTTTGAGTATTAAGAGATGCCCTCGTTATTCCCAATAAGATTGCTCGATAACAGATCGCTTCATCCAAAACACGCCCTGCTCGTTCCGCTCGCAACAATCCGATTAGTTCTCCAGGTGAAAAAACATTAGACATTCCATCTTCTGAAACCAACACTTTTGATGTTACTTGACGGACAATAATCTCTATATGTCTATTATGGATCTGTACCCCCTGAGATCGATAAACCTTTTGGATCTTATTAACCAAAGAGATACGGCTTTGGGCGATGGTTAGCTCCGTGCTAATCAAGAATCCCCAAGGGATTCCAAGAATTCTTGATATACGTTCATTCCAATCTTTAACCCTCTTTTCGAGATTTATCGATATTGAATCAATCGAACGCACTTCTAACACTTGTTCCACTTTTGGAAGACCTTGCGTTATGTCACCAGATCTTGATTTTTCATATATAAATGTAACTAATGTATTTCCCTCGTGAAGGATTTCTCCATAATGACCATGAACCGTTGCTCCTGGAGTAGCCAAATAGGGCTTGGCTGATCTTATTACTAAGTAGTCAACATGAACAATTAGAACTTGACCAGATTTTTTCTGTGATCCATATTTGAATAGACATACATTTTCACAAAAAAATTGTCCAAGGCTAATAATTGTGGATGTATCATCACAATAATCGTGGTGGAGAAAACGCCAATTTAAATCGAATGGATTAAAAATGATGTTACTGCACGGATCGGGATTATAAATCCCCCTATTTTCATCTATTAAAAAATATTTAAATAGTTGGAAAGTCTGACTAAATTTGTTAAGTAACAAATATTTCTTTAACAAAATCTGATTATAAGTTATTAAATGGCAAGATGAATAAAAATTCGCAATTTTTAGTACTACTGTACCTAAAGGGCCTAACGAATTCCTAATTGGAATTATAGGATCCGCTTTAATTGATTCTTTTGTCACATTGTTATATTTCAAACCATTGAATGGACCAATTCGAGAATAGTTGGATGATAACAAAATTTTAAAAGATTGGCATTCCTTATTTTGATTCAACAACGTACCACTAGTTCCTTTATGTTTGGTAAGTGATTGAATCTTTGCCTTGGAATAAAAAGGATTAATATTGGTGTAATCTAATCTATCATGGTTAATCAATCCTGAACCCGCCGTACAATTTCTTTTTCCGGTATACGAAATAGGGGACTTGACTAACTCAAACTCAATTCTTATGAAATCGCAAATTAGATCATTTGTCCTTATTTCAACAAAAGAAGCATGAACCCCCTCTATAGAACCATTTTGTTCTTGGTTCCAATCCAATACTAAGCAAGTCCGAACTAATTGAATGCTTGTGTGATAAATTCCTCGAATTGGCTTGCCATTTCCATAAAGGATATAATTGACAACTCTAAGTTGGACATTATCCCCTTCCTGCAAAGGATCCTGGGGGAAAAATGTTGCTAAATTGATCCCATCCGCTATTTCATATGTGACTACGGGTCGAACCAAAACAAAATACTTTTTCTTAGTAGGTGTGATCCGTTGGACATAGATCCCATTTTTCAATTTTTTTGATTCCTTAGAATTTATTTTTCCCGTTCCCGGTGGTATCAAGATGCCGCTGTGCCTGGATATCTTATCTGTCTCTCCAGGAAAATGGATATCCCCAGAAAATATTTTGAGTTCAATACTTTTTTTTTTTCTCTCCACTCGGACCAATCCACCTACTCGGCTTCTTGTATTTAAAGTGAGTGGTGTATCCACTCCAATAATACTATTGTTCCGGACCATTATCAACGAAGATCCAGGTAAGACATGCACTTCCTCGGGAATGAAAAAAAATCGATCTACTTTCATTTGGTATTTTGGACTAAATTCTTTTGCTCCTCGATATTCAATCAAATCCTCTTTTTTGACGATTGAATCGACCTCTACAGTCCCATATTTAGTAATCCCTGAACTGTTTCTTCGGTATCGGGGATCGTCGAAATAAGCAAGAATACTATTTCTACGTAAAATACCATTTATGGGTATTTCAATCGAAACACCAAAACGGGGCATTAGTTCTTTCTCGCGCTCTTGATCATATTGTAATGGAATGATCAATCTATTTTTTCGCCTCTTCGCCAAAAAATCATAATTTTCGTGGAGAATAGAAGGATATTTTAAATTCCAATGACCATTGGATATGCTTCGATCAGGTCTTGAATAATCAAAAGTTCCCCCTCCTTTTTTACTAGAAGAATACGAACTAAACAATTTATGTCTCGCTGGATCATTAGTTACTGATAGGTCAGAGATATATCTTTCTTCGAGAGAAAAAGAATGAACATTTATTTGATCTTGATCCTTGTGGAGAGAAAAACAGACAATACTG